CTGTTAATAGAACAAAAACTCAAGAGCCTTGAGCCAATAAAAGACTGAGAAGATTGACTCAAGAATAAATTAATTTGGGGCTCCATTGTGGAATTTAGACCTAACCATTAGTTGTGAAGCGGTGGGAACGACGGAACCCGTGAATGCAGAAGAGAAGATTCTATTAAAAACGAATCCTAATGATTCATTGGGTGGGATGGCGGAACAAACCGGGGACAATTCTGAGAGGTCGAGTACTAACCCTACAACTAAATTAGACTATAGACTAGATATTGAAAGAGTAAATATTCGCCCGCGAAAGCTTTATTTTATTGGATTGCTCCATTTTACATTTTAATTTTAGTCAATCCGATACAATAATAATAATAAAAAGATTCGTAAAAAAAAAGAAATAATAATAATATAGAAAAAGGGTTATATATCCAAACAAGATAAACAAATTTCGAATAGCTTATATGAAATCCATCTCAGAGAATCCCACGAGTCGGTGTATTATTCATTAATGTATGTATATCTTAAATGAAATATTTTTCTTTTATTGTAATGTAAAGCGTTTATCATTCGCGAGGAGCTGGATGAGAAGAAACTCTCATGTCCGGTTCTGTAGTAGAGATGGAATTGCGAAACAACCATCAACTATAACCCCAAAAGAACCAGATTCCGTAAACAACATAGAGGAAGAATGAAGGGAATCTCTTATCGAGGTAATCATATTTGTTTCGGCAAATATGCTCTTCAAGCACTTGAACCCGCTTGGATCACATCTAGACAAATAGAAGCAGGGCGACGAGCAATGACACGAAATGCACGCCGTGGTGGAAAAATATGGGTACGTATATTTCCAGACAAACCAGTTACAGTAAGACCTGCCGAAACGCGTATGGGATCTGGAAAAGGATCTCCCGAATATTGGGTAGCTGTCGTTAAACCGGGTAGAGTACTTTATGAAATAGGCGGAGTGGCGGAAAATATAGCCAGAAGGGCCATTTCAATAGCGGCGTCCAAAATGCCTATCCGAACTCAATTCATTATTTCGGGATAGAAATGTAGAACAAAAGGAAAGAGGTCTTTGGAATAAAAAAAATTACCGGTTTCGTTTTTTGGACAAAGACAAATAGTATTTCTTTTTTTTTTAATTCGCCCCTTTTGCATTGGCATTGAAATAACAGATTAAAAAATGAAAAAAATGATATGATTCAACCTCAGACCTATTTGAATGTAGCGGACAACAGCGGGGCCCGAGAATTAATGTGTATTCGAATTATAGGAGCTAGTAATCGCCGATATGCTCATATTGGTGACGTTATTGTTGCTGTGATCAAAGAAGCTGTACCAAATATGCCTCTAGAAAGATCAGAAGTGATCCGAGCTGTAATTGTACGTACTTGTAAAGAATTCAAACGCGACAACGGTATGATAATACGATATGATGACAATGCTGCAGTTGTGATTGATCAAGAAGGAAACCCAAAAGGAACTCGAATTTTTGGTGCGATTGCTCGAGAATTGAGACAATTAAATTTTACTAAAATAGTTTCATTAGCCCCCGAAGTATTATGAGATCGTGATATAGAAATAGATTTAAAGATCAATTTAACAGATTGTGTCTCACGTATATACCTTTAATAATTCATAAACATAAATAAATAGAAAAAAAGAACATGTATGTTTATTATATCCAAATTTGGAGGCACCAATAATTTTAGTTCATCATGGGTAGGGACATTATTGCTGACATAATAACCTCTATACGAAATGCTGACATTAATAGAAAAGGAACGGTTCGAATAGTATCTACTAACATCGCCGAAAACATTGTTAAAATACTTTTACGGGAAGGTTTTATCGAAAACGTGCGAAAACACCGGGAAAACAAAAAATCTTTTTTGGTTTTAACCCTGCAACATAGAAGAAATAGGAAAGGGCCCTATAGAGCTCTTTTAAATTTAAAACGGATTAGCCGACCGGGTCTCCGAATCTATTCGAATTACCAGCGCATTCCTAGAATTTTGGGTGGGATAGGGATTGTAATTCTTTCTACTTCTCGAGGTATAATGACCGGCCGGGAGGCGCGACTAGAAGGAATCGGCGGAGAAATTTTGTGTTATATATGGTAATTCTTTTAATATTCGACTTAAATCCGAAACTTCTTTTCTTATTTGTGAAAAAACAGAGAAAGGACGAGTTATCTAATATCACCCCGCCTCTATTAGTGGATACTTCAAAAGGATGGAATAAAAGAACAAAACAAAACGGGTTTTAAGTACTTAAAAATTTCCCAGCGGTATAGTTTAGATAAAGAAGATCTGTTATGTTTCAGGAAGAAGATTCGACATAGTTTTATACGGATACCCGCCCGCCGAGGGATACAATCCAAATTGCCGTAAATCGTTATGATTCAATCAGAGGGTGGATAATTTATCGACTCCGCAACAAGCAATAAAAACTCGAATGATTGGGCGGTTTTTCAATTTCAGGATTCGGGGATACAATTCGAGGT